GTCATGAATCAGACAAATTTTATCGATTCAGTGGAAGACCAAACAAAGAGAGATCTTACTAATAGAACAAGAACAATCCAAAATCAAATAGAAAAAATTACAAAAGAAAAAAAACAAAGATTCCAAACTAAAAAATGTATTATTAAGCCGAACAAAAGACTTTATGGTACTCAAAATTTAGAATCACCCCAAGATATTGGTTATATATTAAAAAGAAGAAATACTCGCTTAATTCGTAAATCAAAAATTTTTATAAAATTTTTTAGGGAACGAATATCTGTAGATATATTTCTATATATTATTAATATTCCCCGAATTTATATACACCTTTTGTTTGAATCAACAAAAAATTTGAGTGAAAAACCCATTACTAATAAAAAACAACAAAGGATTGAAAAAAGAAATAAAAAAAAAATTCAATTTATAAAATCACTTTTGGCTTTGATTAGCCATATAAAAAAAAATGCAAAGATTCTTTCGGATTTTTCGTTTTTGTCACAAGCCTATGTATTGTATAAATTATCACAAGTCGAAGTCTTATATAAGTTTAAGTTAAAGTCTATTCTTCAATATCACGGAACGTCTTTATTTCTGAAAAAAGAAATCCAAAATTTTTTTAGAACACAAGGAATAACTACTGATAAGTTAAAGACGAAAAAACTTCCAAGTTCTGAACTGAATAAAAACTTGGTAACATTAAAAAGAAATTATCAATACGATTTATCTCAGATAAAATGGTCTCAATTAGGACCAGAAAAATCGTGCAATCGAGTTACTAAACATTGTGAGGTCCAAAAGCAAAATTTACAAAAAAATAAATGGAATTCATATAAAAAAGGCCAATTATTTAATTTCAAAAAAAGAAAAAATTCAGAAAATCTTTTTTGTTTATTGCTCGATCAAAAAGAGAATTATAAAAAAAACTATAGATATTCTATTTTAGCATATAATTCTCTTTTTTATGACCATAAGAAGGATTCATATGGAGAACTATTACAAGGAACTAAAAATCAAGAAATTTCTTATACTTATAATTACAACATACCTAAAGACAAATTAATTGATGTATGGTGGAATATCCCTATCAGTAATTATTTAGGAATAAAAAATATTTTGGATATAGAAAAAAATACAGATAGAAAACATTTTTATTGTAAAACAAGCCCTTTTTTTTTTATAAAAAAAATAGACATGGAGGCTTGGATCAATAGTAATACTGAAAATACTAAGACTAAACCTAACAATTATAAAATTGTTGATAAAATTGAACCGAAAGATCTTTTTTATCGCACAATTTCTCACGAAATAACACAATCCCATAAGGCATTTTTTTTTTTTGATTGGATGGGGATGAATGAAGAAATATTAAGTCGTCCCATATGGAATCTAGAATTTTGGTTCTTCCCCGAATTTTTCTTACTTTATAATACATATAAACTCAAACCATGGGTTATACCAATAAATTTACTTTTTTCAAATTGTAATCGCAGTGATTTTAATGAAAAGCAAAAAAAAAATAGAACGAAAAAAGGGAATCCTTTTACAACATCTATATCTATAATATCAAATATTAAAAAATCTGTTGAATTACAAAATAGGAATCAAGACCAAAAAGAACTCGTAAGTCAAAGAGATCCCGAATCTTATGGTCACAAAAATTATGAATCTGTTATCTCAAATCACCAAAAAGATATTCAAGAAAATGATATAGGATCAGATATTAAAAACCGTAGCAAAAAAAAACAAGACAAGAGTAGTACTGAAGCAGAACTCGATTTCTTCCTTAAAAGGTATTTACTTTTTCAATTGAGATGGGATGATTCTTTGAATCAAAAATTGATCAATAATATAAAAATCTACTGTCTCCTGCTTAGATTGAAAAATCCAAAAGAAATTACAATATCCTCGATTGAAAGAAGAGAAATAAGTCTCAATATAATGCTTATTCAAAAAGATTTAACTCTTACACAACTGATAAAAAGAGGGATTTTGATTATTGAACCCATTCGTCTGTCTGTAAAGGGCGATGGGCCATTTTTTCTATATCAAACCATAGCTATTTCATTGATTCATAAGAGTAAACAGCAAAAAAATCAAAAACGAAACGTCGATAATATTGATAAGCCGAATCTGGATGAATGCGTTCCAAGATATCAAACGCTGATGAAAAATCGAGACAAAACTCATTTTGATTTACCTGCTCTTGAAAATATGTTATCACCTAGGCGTCGTAGAGAATTGCGAATTCTAATTTGTTTGAATTCAACTAAAAATAAGGGTATGTATAGGAATACAGTATTTTACAACAGGACTCAGATAAAAAATTGTAGTCAATTTTGTGATGAAAATAAAGATCTTAAGTGTGAAAGCAATCCAGTTATAAAATTAAAAGCCTTTTTTTGGTCTAATTATAGATTAGAAGATTTAGCCTGTATGAACCGTTATTGGTTTGATACGAATAATGGTAGTCGCTTTAGTATATTAAGAATACATATGTATCCACGATTTAAAATGCATTTATGATAAATTAATTTATTCCCTATATCTCTGCTAGATAAATAGATGCACACGCATCTTGGCTTCAATTCTGGTATATGATATAAATTTGATGACGTATCAATTAGATCCATAAAGGAATCACCAGCAAAAAGAAGGAAATGTTTATACCAGGTTAAGTTGAAAAAGCTGGCATTATTATTTCTGATCGTGAAAATGACATATTTTGGAAATCTAAAAAGTAAGGAAGTTTAAGAATTTATGAACAAAAATCCAGTTATATCCGGGATTTCGTATGAAAAAAAAGAACAAAACAGGGGATCTGTTGAATTTCAAGTTTTCTGTTTTACTAATAAGATACGAAGACTTACTTCACATTTGGAATTGCATAAAAAAGATTATTCATCTCAGAGAGGTCTCCGAAAAATTCTCGGAAAACGCCAAGGACTACTGGTTTATTTATCAAACAAAAATCGAGTACGTTATAAAGATTTAATAAGTCAATTGAACATTCGAGAGCGAAAAACGCGTTAGTTTTAAGAGTTTTTAAAAATTATTTGATTTTAGTAGATCTTGAATTTTGATGCATTTTTTTCAGCAATTTATGGAAACAAGAATTCATGAAAGAATGAATCGGGGCACAACTTATGACTGTACCAACTAAAAGAAAAGACCTGATGATAGTCAATATGGGCCCTCACCACCCATCAATGCATGGCGTTCTCCGACTTCTTGTTACTTTAGACGGTGAAGATGTTATTGACTGTGAACCAATCTTGGGTTATTTACACAGAGGGATGGAGAAAATTGCAGAAAACCGAACAATTATACAGTATCTGCCTTATGTAACACGTTGGGATTATTTAGCTACTATGTTCACAGAAGCAATAACTGTAAATGGACCCGAACAATTGGGAAATATTCAAGTACCTAAAAGGGCTAGCTATATCAGAGTTATTATGTTGGAGTTAAGCCGCATAGCTTCTCATTTGTTATGGCTCGGCCCTTTTATGGCAGATATTGGTGCGCAAACCCCCTTTTTCTATATTTTCAGAGAACGCGAATTAGTATATGATTTATTTGAAGCGGCAACTGGTATGAGAATGATGCATAATTTTTTTCGTATTGGAGGAGTAGCTGCCGATCTACCTTATGGGTGGATAGATAAGTGTTTAGATTTTTGTGAGTATTTTTTAACGGGACTTGCTGAATACCAGCAATTGATTACGCGAAATCCTATTTTTTTAGAACGAGTTGAGGGAGTCGGTGTAATTGGTGAAGAAGAAGCACTAAACTGGGGCTTATCAGGACCAATGCTACGATCTTCCGGAATACAATGGGATCTTCGTAAAGTTGATAATTATGAGTGTTATGACGAATTGGAGTGGGAAATCCAATGGCAAAAAGAAGGGGATTCATTAGCTCGTTATTTAGTACGAATAGGTGAAATGGCAGAATCCATAAAAATTATTCAACAAGCTCTAGAAGGAATTCCAGGGGGTCCCTATGAGAATTTAGAAATTCGACGCTTTGATAGGATAAAATATCCTGAATGGAGTGATTTTGAATATAGATTCATTAGTAAAAAGCCGTCGCCTACTTTTGAATTGTCGAAACAAGAACTTTATGTGAGAGTCGAAGCCCCAAAGGGAGAGTTGGGTATTTTTTTGATAGGAGATCAGAGTGTTTTTCCATGGAGATGGAAAATTCGCCCGCCCGGTTTTATCAATTTACAAATTCTTCCTCAATTAGTTAAAAAAATGAAATTGGCTGATATTATGACGATATTAGGTAGCATAGATATCATTATGGGAGAAGTTGATCGTTGAAATGATAATTGATACAACAAAAATACAAAATATCAATTCTTTTTACAGATTGGAATCCTTAAAAGAAATTTTTGGGGCTATATGGATACTTTTCCCTATTTTGATTCTCGTATTGGGAATCACAATAGGCGTACTGGTAATCGTATGGTTAGAAAGAGAAATATCCGCGGGTATACAACAACGTATTGGACCTGAATATGCCGGTCCTTTGGGAATTCTTCAAGCTTTAGCAGACGGAACAAAACTACTTTTGAAAGAAAACCTTCTTCCATCTAGGGGGGATACACGTTTATTTAGTATTGGACCCTCTATAGCCGTCATATCAGTTCTACTAAGTTATGCAGTAATTCCTTTTGGTTATCACCTTGTTCTAGCCGATTTCAGTATTGGTGTTTTTTTATGGATCGCTATTTCAAGTATTGCTCCAATTGGACTTCTTATGTCAGGATATGGCTCAAATAATAAATATTCCTTTTTAGGTGGTCTACGGGCTGCTGCCCAATCAATTAGTTATGAAATACCATTAACTCTATGTGTGTTATCAATATCTCTACGTGCGATTCGTTAAGATATAAGCCTTACATTTTAGGTTTCTAAGAAAAAAGTGAAATTTCTAAGCAACTTATTAACTAGAATCTTCATTGTTTTATTCACCAGCATAGGGTTGATAAATTAAACTAGATAGTTAGATGAGTGAAAAAAACCGCTTCTAAATTTGCAGTAAAAAAAATCTCATTTCCTAGGTACAAGGATTAAACGTAAATAAACATAAGTAATAAAGACTGTGTACTCCCAAGATTAATTAATTAGTAATTATAACTTGAAGCGGGTTGAAAAGACTGATTTTATGGCGTTTTTACTAACCATATTACCATATAGATTGAGTAAAAAAAGTGGATGATTAGGAACACCAAAGTACACAAAGGATTCGTAATATAACTTATGGAAGTTATCCTAAATTTACATAAAAGAAAGACTAATTGAGGCTTTAAATTGGTAGAAATTATCAAGTAGTACTCCCACAAATTCCGATCCAGAGTATGCTCCTATCCACCCATTAAGTGAATAACTATCAGGAACGAAGTAATCCTTTTACTTTTTTTAAGCCTAACAAAAGAAATATAAATACAATGGACGAAAAAAAATATATAGTTTTAGCGAGACATATTAATAAAAATGCCATTTTTATTATGGCATAAGTCATGAACGACCTTTTAAGCCTTTTTTAAAAACTAAAGTGATATTTTTTTTATTCATACTTTTATTCATACTTATTCATACTTTTATTCATACTAAAGTAGTATTTTATTCAAGGATTAAGTTATTACTCAACAAACCTTTTGTCAGTCAAAGGATGAGATAAATTCTGAAGCACTTTTATAGTATCGCAGACAGAATTTCATTGGTTTAATTCAGGATCTTTCGGTTTATTTGGACTTTTGCTATCCTAAGTAAAGAATATCGAATCAATCCTTAGATTTATTTATGGCGCTAGAGGAGCCGTATGAGATAAAAATCTCATGTACGGTTCTGTAATAGCGATGACAAGAGTGATCTTCTCGTCGACTCTAATTATCTAACAGTTCAAGTACAGTTGATATAGTTGAAGCGCAGTCAAAATATGGTATTTTGGGGTGGAATTTGTGGCGACAACCTATAGGATTTTTCATTTTTTTAATTTCTTCTTTAGCAGAATGCGAGAGATTGCCCTTTGATTTACCAGAAGCAGAAGAAGAATTAGTAGCAGGTTATCAAACCGAATATTCCGGTATTAAATTTGGTTTATTTTATGTTGCTTCCTATCTAAATCTGTTAGTCTCTTCATTATTTGTAACAATTCTTTACTTGGGTGGTTGGGATTTATCTATTCCTGACATATTCATTCCTGAGTTTTTTGAAATGAATAAAGTGGTGGGAGTTTTTGGAACGACATTTAGTATTTTCATTACATTAGCGAAAACATTTTTGTTCTTGTTCATTCCTATCGCAACAAGATGGACTTTACCTAGACTGAGAATGGACCAATTATTAAATCTTGGATGGAAATTTCTTTTACCTATTTCTTTAGGTAATCTATTATTAACAACTTCTTCCCAACTCCTTTCTTTATAAAAAAGATAATATTTTCTATTTACTATAGTTCCAATTTTTCTCAAACAAGAAAAAGAAACAAAATCTTATTTTTTTTTTTATATTTAATATATGTTCCCTATGATAACCGGGTTCATCAATTATGGTCAACAAACAGTGCGCGCGGCAAGGTACATCGGCCAAGGTTTTATGATTACCCTATCTCATGCCAACCGTTTACCTGTAACTATTCAATATCCTTATGAAAAATTGATCACCTCAGAGCGGTTTCGTGGTCGAATACACTTTGAGTTTGATAAATGTATTGCTTGTGAAGTATGTGTTCGTGTATGTCCTATAGATTTACCTATTGTTGATTGGAAATTGAAAACAGATCTTAGAAAAAAACGATTACTTAATTACAGTATTGATTTTGGAATCTGTATATTTTGTGGTAATTGTGTTGAGTATTGTCCAACAAATTGTTTATCAATGACTGAAGAGTATGAGCTTTCTACTTATGATCGTCATGAATTAAATTATAATCAAATTGCTCTGGGTCGTTTACCAATATCAATAACGGATGATTACACAATTCGACCCATTTTGAATTCACCTCAAATAAAAAAAATATCGTGATTAAAAAAACTTCCTAATTAGTTTACTAAATGAATAACTTTTTAAAGTTTCTTTAGTCCCTTTTCCAATAAAACTGAAATATAAATAGTCAATTTAAAATCAAAAAGTTTCTGTTTTTGTGGTCAATCATTTTTAATTGCAACTATTTGCCAGTCTATTGATTGGTGAAAAAATTTGTATTGAAAATCTGGTTAACGATTTTTTATTTACAAATAAAAAAAATAATGCAATGGATCCAATCATTTTACCCGGATAAATTCGTACACATTGGGATTTTATAATTAGGAACGCATGAATCCTTTATTCTTGTTCAATTCAATAAAATCATGAAACATTCTGATTTTTTTATCTCTTATTTTATATATAATGGATTTACCTGGACCAATACATGATTTTATTTTAGTCTTTCTGGGAACAGGTCTTATATTAGGGGGTCTAGGAGTAGTATTATTTAAAAATCCCATTTTTTCGGCCTTTTCGTTAGGATTGGTTCTTGTTTGTATATCTTTATTCTATATTCTAGCCAATTCGCATTTTGTAGCTTCTGCACAACTCCTTATTTATGTGGGAGCTATAAATGTTTTAATAATATTTGCTGTAATGTTCATGAATGGGCCAGAATATGATACAAATTTGCGTCTGTGGACTGTTGGGGACAAAGTTACTGCGTTTATTTGTACAAGTCTTTTTCTTTCATTAATTATTACGATTCTAAATACGTCATGGTATGGTATTATTTGGACGACAAAATCAAACCAGATTCTCGAACACGATTTAATAACTACTAGTCAACAAATCGGAATTCATTTATCAACAGATTTTTTTCTTCCCTTTGAACTCATTTCAATAATTCTTTTAGTTGCTTTAATAGGCGCAATTGCTGTGGCGCGTCAATAAAACCAGCAATCACAAAAAGTCGATTTTCTCATATCCATTTACATCCAATTGTATTCTAATTGGTTTCGAAACTTATTATTCAATTTCTTAATTACTAACATAGTTTTGTTCTTTTAATTTCTTATATTTGATTTGATTTGAATTGAACTTATCGTATTCGAGTCAATCCAATGGTTTTAATTTTTGTTCCGATTCATAAATTTATATTGATAAGGAGTTGGTCAATGATGCTCGAACATGTACTTGCTTTGAGTGCGTATTTGTTTTCTATCGGAATCTATGGATTAGTCACGAGTCGTAATTTAGTTCGGGCTCTTATGTGTCTTGAACTTATATTGAATGCAGTTAATCTAAATTTTGTAACATTTTCGGATTTTTTTGATAGTCGCCAATTAAAAGGAAACATTTTCTCAATTTTTGTGATAGCTATTGCTGCCGCTGAAGCAGCTATTGGTCTTGCTATTGTTTCGTCAATTTATCGTAACAGAAAATCAATTCGTATCAATCAATCTAATTTATTGAATAAATAGTCGTTTTTTTGTTCTATATATTAGACTAATTAATATTAGTAGTATGATGATATTCTATATATTATATTATTATAACTATATAACTAGAAATAAAAATTTTAATATTCATTTAGATTATTAGGTATCCCACTTTAAGGTAGAACATACTTTTTAAATGTAAGAAATAAAAGTACTTTGAACCTCTTTTTTTTTTAATAAGTCACCAATCCAATCCAGAAATAAAGTGAGTCACAAAATTCTGGTAAATCATTGATTCGTCTGGTATTTAAATATGTATTTAATTTCCTTTACTAGAACTAGATCGAAAATTCAAATTAATGAAATTCAAAAAATTATAGATCCAATGTCACATTCAGTAAAGATTTATGATACATGTATAGGGTGTACTCAATGTGTTCGAGCTTGCCCCACAGATGTATTAGAAATGATACCTTGGGACGGATGTAAGGCTAAACAAATAGCGTCCGCTCCAAGAACAGAGGACTGTGTTGGGTGTAAGAGATGTGAATCCGCTTGTCCAACAGATTTTTTAAGCGTTAGAGTTTATTTATGGCATGAAACAACTCGGAGCATGGGCCTAGCTTATTGATATGTTCCTGAAAATGTCATTTGAATCCATTTAGTTTATTCAATTTGGATTTTTTTACTGACAAAAACCCGTAACCGAAGATTCTAATTTTTCGGTTACGGGTTTTTTTGGCCCAAGTGTATCTTGTTTTTACCACGAACTCTTTTCCTTGGTTAACAACAATTGTAGTTTTGCCCCTATTTGCAGGTTCTTTTATTTTTCTTCTTCCTCAGAGAGGAAATAAGGTAATTAGGTGGTATACTTTATGTATAGCTACGATAGAGCTACTTCTAACAACCTATGCATTTTGTTATCATTTCCAACCGGACGACCCATTAATCCAATTGGCAGAAGATTATAAATGGATCAACTTTTTTGATTTTCACTGGAGATTAGGAATAGACGGACTTTCGGTAGGACCCGTTTTACTAACGGGGTTCATCACTACTTTAGCTACTTTAGCAGCTTTTCCAGTTACTCGGGATTCCCGATTATTCCACTTTTTGATGTTAGCAATGTACAGTGGTCAAATAGGATCATTTTCGTCCCGAGACCTTTTACTTTTTTTCGTAATGTGGGAATTCGAATTAATTCCTGTTTATCTTCTTTTATCCATGTGGGGAGGAAAGAAACGTCTCTACGCCGCTACTAAATTTATTTTGTATACGGCGGGGGGTTCTATTTTTCTATTAATGGGAGTTCTCGGTGTTGGTTTATATGGTTCTCCTGAACCTACCTTAAATTTGGAAACATTGGTAAATCACCCGTATCCCTTGGCATTAGAAATAATATTCTATATTGGATTTTTGATTGCTTTTGCTGTCAAATTACCAATTATACCTTTACATACATGGTTACCAGATACGCATGGGGAAGCCCATTACAGTACTTGTATGCTTCTAGCGGGAATTTTATTAAAAATGGGGGCATATGGGTTAGTTCGTATCAATATGGAATTATTACCTCATGCTCATTCGATATTTTCTCCTTGGTTGATACTAATAGGCACAATGCAAATAATCTATGCAGCTTTAACATCTTCTGGACAACTGAATTTAAAAAAAAGAATAGCCTATTCCTCTGTATCTCACATGGGTTTTATAATTATAGGCATTAGTTCTATAACTGAAACGGGACTTAATGGAGCCATTTTACAAATAATCTCTCATGGATTTATTGGTGCTGCGCTTTTTTTCTTAGCGGGGACTAGTTACGATCGAATACGTCTTGTTTATCTCGACGAAATGGGGGGAATAGCTCTTCCAATGCCAAAAATCTTTACACTATTCAGTAGCTTTTCAATGGCATCCCTTGCGTTACCGGGCATGAGTGGTTTCATTGCGGAATTACTAGTCTTTTTTGGAATAATTACTAGTCAAAAATTACTTTTAATGCCAAAAATATTAATTATTTTTGGAATGGCCATTGGAATGATATTAACTCCTATTTATTCATTATCTATGTCACGTCAAATGTTTTATGGATATAAGTTACTTAATATTCCAAACTCTTATTTTGTTGATTCTGGACCACGAGAATTGTTTATTTCGACTTCTATCTTTCTACCAGTACTAAGTGTTGGCGTTTATCCAGATTTTGTTCTTTCATTATCCGCTGAGAAGGTAGAAGCTATTTTATCAAACTTTTTTTATAGATAAGTTTAATTTAATGAAATGAAAAAGCAGTCTTCTTTATCTTTATATTGGGAAGAAGAACAGCGGAATTAGACTTATAATCGGGCATGCTTGACGTTTGTGAGAACCATTTAAATGGTTCTCGCCTGTTTATAAGTTTATAAGAAATGCTTTGTTTTATGTTTGTATTTGTAGCGTCCTCTCTTCAATTTAATTAAGTGTTAATATGAATGAACCATAACTATGTAGGCCTATTCCTAAGAGATTAACTCCAAAATAGCATATCCAAATTATAAGAAAGCCGATAAAAGCAACAATTGCAGAATTTGCACCCTGTAACTTTTTATTTGTTCTAATATGTAAATAAATTGCAAATACAGTCCAAGTAATAAATGCCCACGTTTCTTTTGGGTCCCAATTCCAATATGATCCCCACGCCTCATTGGCCCATACGGCTCCTGAAAGAATACCTATGGTTAAAAGCATAAATCCGAAACTAATAACACGATAACTCCACTGATCTAGTTGTTCAATCAATTGAGACCTGTAATAATTTTTAACAGAAAGGGGTGAAACACTTTCGAAAATATTGCCTTTTTTGTTCATGTGTTGAATCTCACTGAATAAAAATGACTTATTTAAGATTAATAAAAGCTTTCTTTTATAAAAAAACGTTATTATATCTTTTGGAAATAGAATGATTAGAAGTGCTACTGATAATAATGATCCGCATAAAAGAGCTGCATAACCGAGTACCATCATACTTACGTGCATCATTAACCAATGGGATTGAAGAGCGGGTACTAATATTGAAGATTGATGCATTTCTGTTAAAAATCCTGAAGTAGCAAACCCTTGGGTAAAAATAGCACTCGGTGCAGTTATTGCCCTTAAATTCTTCTTTTGTTTTTTAAAATATGGAATCATATGAATAATGTAAAAACTCCAGGAAAGGAAGATTAATGATTCATATAAATCACTTAATGGGAAATATTTCCAATAAACCCAACGAGTAACTAATAATCCCGTTATAGATAAAAAGGTAACTATCATGCCTTTTTCTAATGAATTATATAGTCGTACTTTTTCATTGACTAATAAAGTTATTAAATGGAGTGTAATTACAACGGAAACCGTTGAACAAGAAATATAAGTCAAAATATGTTCTAAAGTAGAAAATATCATATATATATAAATACCTCAATTACAAATTATCAATTGAAAAACGAAAGACAATTTCATTTTTCATTATTATTATTTATTTAATAAAGTTAATCTTTTTTATTTAGAGGCTATCGAGCTGTTGAATTCTTTATATAATTGTTAAAAATGCCATGCCGCCACTCGGACTCGAACCGAGATGCTCTCGCACTGCTTCCTAAGAGCAGCGTGTCTACCAATTTCACCATAGCGGCTTGTTTTAAATCATAATAGCCTTTTTTTATTCAATCGTCGAGATTAATTCACTACAATATCTTTTTTAATTTCGTTTGCGGAAACATTCCAATTTGAAAATTGGAAAAATGAAATATTAAATAAAGGATAATTTGCAAATTGAAATTGAATTTTAAGTCAATTTTAGAGTACTCCTTTTGAATTTGTCAATAGACTTTAGTGTATTTTATGTTTAGAGCCCCTTTTAAGTATAGTATTTTTACCTATCCTCAGGTAAACCACAAAATTTTTATTTCATTTGGTACTGCTTTATCTGATTTCAAAATGAGTAAATAATAAAAAAATAGATCCTTTGAATATGAATACATAAAAATAGACTTTTTTGTATCCGAATTTCAGTACTGTACCGAAGTCGTTTTTCTTAAAAATAGACTTTTTTGTATCCGAATTTCAGTACTGTACCAAAGTCGTTTTTCTTAAAAAGATATTTTTGTATTCAAAAAAAAATGAATTAAACAATAGAAATGAAATAGACTAAAAAAACGATGATGATTCTCTTTTTTTTTAACATGATCCTTTCTCCTTTTACTATTAATAAACGCAGAGTCTAAATTGACTATTTAAATTAAATTAGAAAGAAATTGAATTTTTCATTTCAAATCTAAAATAAAAAATTCAATTTCTTCATAATTTTGTCATCCTAATTTGGTATGTTAGGCTTTGGTTTTGAATCAGATCGATTCCGATCCGATTATTCCAAGTTTTTAGTACTTAGTTTTCGTACAAAAAAACTTTTCGAATTCCCGGTAGAAAGAGATTTTGCTAACGAAAAAGCTTTTAACGCCGCCCAATATCCTTTTTTTTTCCAAATATTTTTACGAATAGACTTTTTGGAAATAGAAGTACGTTTTTTTGGAACTGCCATTTCAAATTTAATTGATTGTTCATTGGTATAGTTGGATGTGAAAGACATCTATTGTTCAAACAAGTCTTTGTTTATTATTCATTATCTATGTATTTATATTCTAGACGGTAACCTCTTCATTTTATTAAAACGAAAAAATAAGAAAATATTTGAATTAGTAGAAGCAAACTAGTCTATGATCTATTCATAAAAAATTTTATCTGAAATTCAAAATTAATTTTATTAAGAATTTTTATTACTAAATTAATGAATAAAAATGTCACCTTTGATCTTGTCTTTTCTATGGTTTATATTTTCTTTTTGTTGTGTTGTATTTAAATTAAATTGATATGTACCTAATAAACGGCGCTGATAAATTTTTAAACCCAATATTTCCTTAATCTTAATTTAAAAAATTGACTTGAGTTTTTAATTTGTTGAAAACATATCAACTGTTTTTCGATTTTGCTTTAGATTTGGGATGTAAAACAATAAAAAAATTTTGTGTAAAATGGGTTCAAAATTCTGAACAAATTATAGAATAAACCCATTTCATTATGCATTTTTTAGAGTTTTAGTAAGTAAAACTTATGATTACGAGTCGTTTTTATCCTGGAGTCTATATACGCATTAACACTGATGTTTAAATATAAACTAAAGTGGTATTTTTTTCGTCTCAATTTTAGATATTTTTTATTTACTAACACAATTTTTTATTTGACCAATGAGAATTTCTTGATTTGAATAAAAAAAAAAAGAAAGATCCCTATATTTTAAGTTATTATTATTGTTATATATATTGTATTTTATTTATTTAAATTCTTTTAAAGAGATTTCTTTCAAAAACGGCAAGAACTAATGAATACGAAAAAAACTGTAATTCGAACTGAATTTTTTATATTATGGAACATATATACCAATACGCATGGCTCATACCCTTCATTCCACTTCCAGTTCCTTTATTAATAGGAGTGGGACTTCTCCTTTTTCCGACAGCAACAAAAAATCTTCGACGTATATGGGCTTTTTCTAGTATTTCTTTGTTAACTATAGCTATGTTTTTTTCGATGATGCTGTCGATTCAACAAATAAATAATAATTCCATTTATCAATATGTATGGTCTTGGACTATTAATAATGATTTTTCTTTAGAATTTGGCTATTTGTTCGATCCACTTACTTCTATTATGTCAGTCTTAATAACTACTGTTGCAATTTTGGTTCTTATTTATAGCGATAATTATATGTGTCATGATCGCGGATATTTAAGATTTTTTGCTTATATGAGTTTTTTCAATACTTCCATGCTAGGCTTAGTTACCAGTTCCAATTTGATACAAATTTATATTTTTTGGGAATTAGTTGGAATGTGTTCGTATCTATTAATAGGTTTTTGGTTCACACGACCTAGTGCCGCGAATGCTTGTCAAAAAGCGTTTGTGACTAATCGTGTCGGGGATTTTGGCTTATTATTAGGAATTTTAGGTCTTTATTGGTTAACAGGCAGTTTTGATTTTCGTGATTTGTTTGAAATTTTTAATAACTTAATAAAAAATAATGAGGTCAATCTTTTCTTTTGTATTTTATGTACTTTGTTTTTATTTGCTGGTGCAGTTGCAAAATCTGCCCAATTTCCCCTTCATGTATGGTTACCTGATGCAATGGAGGGGCCTACTCCTATTTCAGCTCTGATCCATGCCGCGACCATGGTCGCGGCGGGGATTTTTCTAGTTGCTCGACTTTTTCCTGTTTTCGTAGGGATCCCTTATCTAATGTATGTAATCGCTTTTATAGGTGTAATAACTTTGTTTTTAGGGGCTACATTAGCTCTTGCTCAAAAGGATATTAAGAGAAGTTTAGCTTATTCGACAATGTCTCAATTGGGTTATATGATGTTAGCTCTAGGTATGGGTTCTTATCGAGCTGCTTTATTTCATTTGATTACCCATGCTTATTCAAAAGCATTATTGTTTTTAGGGTCGGGATCCCTTATTTATTCAATGGAAACGCTTGTTGGATATTCTCCAGATAAAAGTCA